AAACTGCTTTATTTCAAAATCATTTACATTTAATATATAGGATGAATCCATTATTTCGATCCGTTACTTGTTTTGTTGCTGAATTGAGTGAATTTCCATATACATAAAACAGAAAAGACCCCCAAAAGAGTTTCGTTTTAGGGTTGTTACATCTGCGTCTGCTTTGGCTCAAATCAGCGTTCTGAAGAAACTTCAGTGAAGTTATGTTAGAGAAAAAAGAGGATTTTTTACTTTTTCTCTCCTGCTGATAAAGCATTCATTCTTTAGTTCATTTCTCAAAAAACCTCAATTGGTACACGCAAGAAATAGGCCAATTCGGCAGCTTTTTGTTCAATTTCTCGTGGCGTAAAATTATCATCAGTGCGCGTCAAGGGAATGGCCCCCTGTCCTCGGATTTCCATATAAAGAACACGACGAGCGTAAATACCCTCTTTAACTTCTATTCGGACAGACTGAATATCGTTTATCAGAAATCGCAGGAAGACACGACGATTTTTTCCAGGGAATCCCCAACGAAAAAGACACACTATTCCTTCTTTTCTATCGAATCGATCATAACCACTACCTACATTCCACGAGATTGTACACCATAAATAGGCGCTAATAAAAAGACCCGCGACCCCATAAAAAGACATTACGAGCCCTTGTGGAAAAAAAATGATTTGTTGAGACGGAAATAAAGATATCAAATTTTTACCAAGATAACTGGAAGTTCCAACCGATAAGAAGCCTAATGAACCTAAAAAAAGGATAATGGCCCAGCAAAAATTACTTATTTTTCGAGACCCCCTTATAAGTTCTATCCATATATGTTCTGATTGCCAACTCATACTTGATCTGATTTCATTTTATTGGAATTGAGAGCATAGCCCAATGAATTTAATTTTACTGTTTTTGTTTCCGAAATAACTCTCATCAACTAGCACTATTTTGATGTGAACCTTTAGGAATAGTTCATAAAATTGGTTAGATGGAAAAAACCTCTTCACTTCATGACCCTACTAAGGATATCGACATACATATTAATATATGGCCTTTCCATTTTAGACATCCGCCAATCCTGATTCTAGTTGAAAATAGCTAGAATTCATTTACCCATGTAGCAGTAGCATTTTCTGTATGTATAAATGCTCTTTCATTTATGTATGTTCGATTTTTGTTCAGCAGAAACCCCATGTTATACCATATTCCAATAAATAGAGAGTTTTGTTATCTAAGTTCAAAAAAAAATGAGATTTAGTGCTATCAGATCTAAACAATCTTGTTTTTTTGAACATAAAGAAATAAAGAAGCCATTGCCATTGCCGGAAATACTAGGCCTACTAAAGGCACAAAAATAGAGGGAAAGTTGAAAGTTATCATAGAATGAATACCTCGATTTACTATTTGTACCTAATATTATTATATTGTTTCTATTCTTATAAATATATCTTGTAAGAATTCTAATTAATAATTTTCAATTAAGAATTCTAATTCTAGAATTCTTATTAATTCGATTCGAAAATTTAATTCGATTCTAAAATTCGATTCTAATTAGTATATTGTAATTATGAGATTTTCATTTTAATTAATATAGATCAAAGTATATATCTAAGTGAGTATATATAATAAGTGCAAGGAATGTAGAACTAACTAAATGGACTTATTCATCTTTCGACATGAAAGATATGTATGATAATTTAGTTTCTTATTCTTCCTCTATTCTTATTCGTTTGTTCTTGTCTTCTAATTTCATATTTAATAAAATTTAATAAAGAAAAGGTTTTTTACAAATTAACGAAAGATTTCTAGGCTTCTTATTTTTACTTTGATTCCGATAAACTAACTACATGTTTACTACAAAAAACTAATTAAACTTAATACTCTTTGAATTTTGATTCAAAGGAAAGAAAGCGTGGAGTTGAAATAATTCACTCAGAACGCTTTTTAAAGGATTACGTGGTACGATTAGATCGAATAAGCCTTTCTGAAATAAATATTCGGCCGCTTGTGACCCTTCGGGTACTGTTTTATTCAATGTTTGTTCAATTACTCTTTTACCCGCAAATGCAATGTAGGCATTGGGTTCGGCAATAATGATATCCCCCAACATACCAAAACTAGCTGTCACCCCACCCGTAGTCGGAGATGTAAGAATTGGTACATAAAATAGTTTTTTATTTGATTGATAATCGTATAAAGCAGAAGATATTTTAGCCATTTGCATCAAGCTCAAACTTCCTTCTTGCATACGTGCACCCCCAGAAGCACACACTAGAATAAGAGGTAGAAATTTTTTGGTAGCATACTCTATCAAACGGGTAATTTTCTCCCCGACTACAGATCCCATACTACCCCCCATAAACTGAAAATCCATAACCCCAATTGCTACGGGAATACCGTTTAATTGGCCTATGCCTGTTTGAACAGCCTCAGTTAACCCTGTCTTTCTTTGATAAGAATCAATACGATCTTTATACGGCTCCTCCTCCGAATGAAATTCAATGGGATCCAGAGAGAC